CCTCTTATTATAGTGTGTGCTTCCGGAGGAGCACGCATGCAAGAAGGAAGTTTGAGCTTGATGCAAATGGCTAAAATATCTTCTGCTTTATATGATTATCAATCAAATAAAAAGTTATTTTATGTATCAATCCTTACATCCCCTACCACAGGTGGGGTGACGGCCAGCTTTGGTATGTTGGGAGATATCATTATTGCCGAACCCAATGCTTACATTGCATTTGCGGGTAAAAGAGTAATTGAACAAACATTGAATAAGACAGTACCTGAGGATTCACAAGTGTCTGAATATTTATTCCATAAGGGCTTATTCGATCCAATCGTACCACGTAATCCTTTAAAGGGCGTTCTGGGTGAGTTATTTCGGCTACATGCTTTCTTTCCTTTGAATAAAAATTAGATCGATCAAGTAGAGCCTTAGAGTCTTAATTTAATAAGAGTATTAATTTATTAAAACTTAATAAAATTTTTTATGTGTGGTGATCAAGTAGTTATTTAATTTATAGGAATCAAATATAGGAATCAAAGTAAAAATACGAAGAATGGATTTTTTCTTTGGTAACATAAGATTTAATTGTAGAAAGAATCATCCAGATCATCTTTTTATCGATATTCCTGGTTACTAACCAGGAAATCCCTATTAAAAAAAATAAAAGAGTGAATTCTTTACTTCCGTGAAATTGGTTAACAAGGTCTTGCATCTTTCTATATCTCCCAAAAATCACCCCCCACTAAAAATCCTTTTTGTTGGGTCGTATTATTATAATGAATTCTTTGAGAATTTGTAATAAATCCTTTCTTTAGTAAATTTTATAAAATTATTAAATTTATAAGACAAGAACAAGATAATAACTAATAATACGAATAATATAAAGGGTGGATTATCATACATATATTTCATGTAGAAACATGTAGAAAGATTTATAGGTCCATTTATTTACATATTTATTGGATTTTATTAATTAATATATATTTATTAAAACATATACTTATATACTCCCTATTAAGTATATATACTCACTTAGGTATACTTAGTATAATATAACAATTATATATGAATTATAATATATCTTTATAACAATATAAGGATAAAGTTAAAATATTAATATAAAACAATAAATATAACAATAAATAACAGGTACAAATATTAAATCGAGGTACCCATTCTATGATAACTCTCAACAGCTTCCCCTCAATTTTTGTGCCTTTAGTGGGCTTAGTATTTCCGGCAATTGCAATGGCTTCTTTATCTCTTTATGTTCAAAAAAACAAGATTTTTTAGATACAATAAGGACGAATCTTTTTTTTTCAAGACTTACTTGGATCATAACACGGATATCTATTTAGTAGAATATGGTATAACATGTGGCTTCCTTCGGTCATAAGCTCTTATGTATGTATAAACATGATATTATGGGTAAATGAATTATCACTATTTTCAAATAGATCGGGATCGGGGAGAATTTCTGAAATGTAAAGTCAATATATCTATATGTATTCGGAAATCATGTGAAAGGGATGTTACTATTTTAGTTTGGACCTAAGAAATTCGATGAATTACCCCTAAACGTTCACATCATAATAGTGCTGGTTGATGAGAGTTACTTCGGAAACAAAAAAAAGTAAAATAAAATTTATTTTTGTTATTCTCCCAATTCCAATAAAATGCAACTAGGTCTAGTTATAGTATGAGTTGGCGATCAGAACGTATATGGATAGAACTTATAGCGGGGTCCCGAAAAACAAGTAATTTCTGCTGGGCCTTTATTCTTTTTTTAGGTTCATTAGGGTTTTTATTGGTTGGAACGTCCAGTTATTTTGGTAGGAATTTTATATCTTTATTTCCTTCTCAGCAAATAATTTTTTTTCCACAAGGGATCGTGATGTCTTTCTATGGGATCGCAGGTCTTTTTATTAGCTCCTATTTGTGGTGCACAATTTCGTGGAATGTAGGTAGTGGTTATGATCGATTCGATATAAAAGAGGGCGTAGTGTGTATTTTTCGTTGGGGATTTCCTGGAAAAAATCGTCGCATATTCCTCCGATTCCTTATGAAAGACATTCAGTCCATCAGAATAGAAATTAAAGAAGGTATTTATGCTCGTCGTGTCCTTTATATGGAAATCAAAGGCCAGGGGGCCATTCCCTTGACTCGTACTGATGAGAATTTGACTCCACGAGAAATTGAGCAAAAAGCTGCTGAATTGGCCTATTTCTTGCGTGTACCAATTGAAGTATTTTGAAAAAAGGAACTGAAGAATGAATACTTTGCAAGAGAGAAAAAACTCAAGAATCCTCGTTTTTTTATATAGCATAACTTAACTGAAGTTTCTTCAGAACGCTTATTCGAACCAAAGCAAACGCTACGAAATAATTCTAAAACAAAATTGTTTGTGTCCACAATTTTTTTATGCGTATGTAAACCCACTTAACTCAATTCAGTAACAAATCTAAATACTAGATTCATCATATATTAAAACAAAACATTTCATAATAAATCATAATATAATAAAGTAAAGAATTTTTTTTTTTAGAAATATTTGATATTTTGATAGAACGGGAGTTCTTTCGTCTCGCAATCCGACTACTATATAATTTGAAGTGGGCTTTTTCTTATTCTATTTCTGTATTCTTTCTAAATTCAAGGACTAACCACTGTACTGAATCACAAAAAAAATCGGAAATAGATTCATGGGCTCGATAACTTGTAATAGAACTTATGCTTGATAGAAATATTAGTATCGTATAGAGTCGACGAACGAGGTGCGTTCAGTAAAAATTAAAAAATTCACAGACGAAAAAATGGCAAAAAAGAAAGTATTAATTTCCCTTCTATATCTTGCATCTATAGTATTTTTGCCTTGGTGGATCTCTCTCTCATTTAATAAAAGTCTGGAATCTTGGGTTACAAATTGGTGGAATACTAGGCAATCCGAAATCTTTTTGAATGATATTCAAGAAAAGAGTATTCTAAAAAAATTCATAGACTTAGAGGAACTCCTACGTTTGGACGAAATGTTAAAGGAATACCCGGAAGCACATTTACAAAAGCCTCGCATCGAAATCTACAAAGAAACGATCCAATTGATCAAGATGCACAATGAGGATCGCACGCATACAATTTTACACTTCTCGACAAATATAATCTGTTTCGTTATTCTAAGTGGTTATTCTATTATAGGTAATGAAGAACTTGCTATTCTTAACTCTTGGGTTCAAGAATTCCTATATAACTTAAGCGACACAATAAAAGCTTTTTCTATTCTTTTATTAACTGATTTATGTATAGGATTCCATTCGCCCCACGGTTGGGAACTAATGATTGGCTCTGTCTACAAAGATTTTGGATTTGCTCATAATGATCAAATTATATCCGGTCTTGTTTCTACTTTTCCAGTCATTTTAGATACAATTTTTAAATATTGGATCTTTCGTTATTTAAATCGTGTATCTCCTTCACTTGTAGTGATTTATCATTCAATGAATGACTGAAAAATGATTGAACGATCCAATTATAATATTTGTTACTTTGTGGATAAGCAAAACATTCAAAATTGTACTTATTCTTTCTACCCATCCAAGGGATTCCTTCAATATTCCAGTAAAATTATTTATATTTAAGTAAATAGCAAAATTATAGATAGGGAACTATACTAGCGACCTGCCTAATTTTATTGTATAAATTTTCGGGATCAATGATTGGACCATGCAAACTAAAAATACCTTTTCTTGGATAAAGAAAGAGATTACTCGATCCATTTCCGTATCGCTCATGATATATATAATAACCCAGGCACCCCTTTCAAATGCATATCCCATTTTTGCACAGCAGGGTTATGAAAATCCACGAGAAGCGACTGGCCGTATTGTATGTGCCAATTGCCATTTAGCTAATAAACCCGTGGATATCGAGGTTCCACAAGCGGTACTTCCTGATACTGTATTTGAAGCAGTTGTTCGAATTCCTTATGATCTGCAACTGAAACAAGTTCTTGCTAATGGTAAAAAAGGAGCTTTGAATGTAGGGGCTGTTCTTATTTTACCCGAGGGGTTTGAATTAGCCCCTCCCGATCGTATTTTGCCCGAGATAAAAGAAAAGATAGGAAATCTGTCTTTTCAGAGCTATCGCCCCACTAAAAAAAATATTCTTGTGATAGGTCCTGTTCCTGGTCAGAAATATAGTGAAATCACCTTTCCTATTCTTTCCCCGGACCCCGCTACTAAGAAAGATGTTCACTTCTTAAAATATCCCATATACGTAGGCGGGAACAGGGGAAGGGGTCAGATTTATCCCGACGGGAGCAAGAGTAACAATAATGTTTATAATGCTACAGCAGCAGGTATAGTAAGCAAAATCATACGAAAAGAAAAGGGGGGGTACGAAATAACCATAGCGAATGCATCGGATGGACGTCAAGTGGTTGATATTATCCCTCCAGGACCGGAACTTCTTGTTTCAGAGGGCGAATCCATCCAACTTGATCAACCATTAACGAGTAATCCTAATGTGGGTGGATTTGGTCAGGGGGATGCGGAAATAGTACTTCAAGATCCATTACGTGTCCAAGGTCTTTTGCTATTCTTGGCATCTGTTATTTTGGCACAAATCTTTTTGGTTCTTAAAAAGAAACAGTTTGAGAAGGTTCAATTGTCCGAAATGAATTTCTAGATCCGCGGATTTATCAACATCAAGCTCTAAAAATAAACAAATTTTTGTTGGCAATTATGTTATGTAATTATGTATAATCAAAAAAATTTTGCTTGTTTATATTCTTTCTTCTACCGGATTTCGGGAATTACTTATACCGCATTACTGGTCATAGTATATTGTGAAGAAGACTATTTGATTTTACTTAACTCTTCTTTATTTCTTTGTTTTTTCAATCCAAATTCAAACGGTATGATATAGAACGAATCAATAGTTTTATATTTGAATAGAATCAAAACAAAAGATAAATAAGCGGAGAATATAAACCAAAGTATAAATGAGAGGAACAAAGG